AGTATTCTCTTATTTATTACCTGTGTCTACTATTTAGGCAGAATACCGTCACCCATTCTTACTCTTACTACGAAACTGACAGAAACCTCAGAAACGGAAGAAACAGATGTAGAAATAGAAACAACTTCTGAAAGGAAGGGGACTAAAGAGGAACAAGAGGGATCCACCGAAGAAGATCCTTCTCCTTCCCTTTTTTCGGAAGAAAAGGAGGATCCGGACAAAATCGATGAAACGGAAGAGATCCGAGTGAATGGAACGGAAAAAACAAAGGATGAATTCCACTTTGACTTTAAGGAGACATGCTATAACAATAGCCCAGTTTCTGAAACTTCTGATCTGGATGGGAATCAAGAAAATGCGAAGTTAGAAATACTAAAAAACAAAGAAAAAGAAGCAATTTTCTTCTGGTTTGAAAAACCTCTTGTGACCCGTCTTTTCGACTATAAGCGATGGAATCGTCCATTGCGGTATATAAAAAATGATCAATTTGAAAAAGCTATAAGAAATGAAACGTCACAATATATTTTTTACACATGTCGAAGTGATGGCAACCAAAGAATATCTTTTACGTATCCATCCAGTTTGTCAACTTTTTTGGAAATGATACAAAGAAAAATGACTTTGTACACAAATACAATGGAAAATCACTTCTCTTATGAACTGTATAATCAATGGGTTCATACCAAAGACCAAAAAGAAAAGAATCTAAGCAATGAATTTCTAAGTAGACTACAGGCTATAGACAAGGGATCTGTTCCTATGTATGTAATAAAAAAAAGAACGAAATTATGTAATAATAAGATCAAAAAAGCATACTTGCCGAAAAAATATGATCCTCTCTTGACTGGTCCCTATCGTGGAACAATTGCCTTTTTGTTTTCACCCTCCATCGAAAATGACATGGGAACTCTTTGGATAAATAAGATCCATGGTATGCTTTTTACTACTAATACTGATTATGTAGAATTTGATCAAAAAATAGAACCTTTTTTTAACTTTATTAGTAAATTAAATACAGAATCACCATCGTATTTAAATGTGAAAAGACTTTCTTTATTTCTAGAAAAAAAAAATTTAAAATTTTTATTCAATGCAGTTCTAACTGATACCAACGATCAGACAATTAGAAAAAAATATCTTGGAGTAAGCATAAAAGAAATACGAAAAAAAATACCTCGATGGTCATATAAATTAATCAACGATTTCGAACACGAACAAAAAGCAAATGACGAAGGCCTGGCAGAGGATCCTCAGATTCGTTCAAGAAAAGCTAAATTTATAATAATTTTTAATGATAATCAGCAGAATCCCGATAATACCCTTCAAACAGAGGAAGTAACTTTATTACGTTATTATGAACAATCCGATTTTCGTCGAGAGATAATAAAAGGATCGATGCGCGCTCAACGACGGAAAATGATTATTTCAAAACAGGTTCAAGCGAACGCCCATTCCCCCCTTTTCATGGACAGAATAGAAAGCCCTCTATTTTTTGCGTTTGATATCTCCAAACTGATGAAATTTATTTTTATAACTAGGATGGGTAAAAAGACAGAATTTAAAATTTCGGATTATGTGGAGGAAGCTAAAAAAAAAAAAGATAAACTAAGAGTAGATAAAAGTTACAAGCACAAAATGCAAGAAAAAGCGCAGATCGAAACAGCAGAAATTTGGGATACTATTCTATTGGGTCAAGTAATAAGAAGTTCAATATTACTAACACAAGCAATCCTTAGAAAATATATTCTACTACCCTCTTTTATAATAGCTAAAAATCTTGGTCGTCTGCTATTATTTGACTTTCCAGAATGGTCTGAGGATTTAACCGATTGGAAGAAGGAAAGATATGTTAAATGCACCTATAACGGTGTTCAATTAGCAGACAATGAATTTCCAACAAACTGGTTAACAGAGGGTATTCAAATAAAGATACTCTTTCCTTTCCGTCTGAAACCTTGGCACCGATCTAATCCAGACTCTCCTTATAGAGAAAAAAAAACACACAAATATGATTTTTGTTTTTTAACTGTTTGGGGGATGGAAACCGACCTACCTTTTTGCTCTCCCCGAAAACGATCCTCCTTTTTTGCACCTATTTTAAAAGAACTTGGAAAAATGCTTCTAAAAAGGAAGCCAAATTGTTTTCCAATTCTAAGAAGATTAAACGAACGAACAAATTTCTCTCTAAGGGTCTCAACAACAATTCAAAAAAGCATTCTCCTTATAAAAAAAATAAAAAAAGAATTAGCAAAAATAAACCCAAAGCTATTATTTGGATTAGGAGAAGTATATGAGTTGCGTGAAACTAAAAAAGAAAAAGATTTTTTAATCCGTAATATTATTATTTATAAACCATCCAGTAAACTAAAATCTATTGATTGGAGAAGTTATTCACTGCCAGAAAAAAAAACAAAAGAGCTGACTGATAGAACAAGCCTAATCATAACTCAAATAAACAAACTTATAAAAAAAAAAAAAAATCTAACTTCAGAAAAAAACATTAGTTCGAACAAAAAAAGTAATGATGCTAACAGATTCGAATCCTATATATATATTTTTCAGGTGTTAAAAAGAAGAAAGATTAGATTAATCCGTAAATCACATTTTTTTATACAATTTTTCTTTCAAAGGATATACTTCTTAGGTATGATTAATATTCTTCGGATCGACACACAAGTTTTTCTTGAATCAACAACAAAAAAAGTTCAAAAATACATTTACACTATTTATATTAAAGCAAATCCCGCAAGAATTGAGAAAAAAAAAAACACACAAATTCACTTTATAAAGTCACTTTCTAATACTAATATTAGTAATATTAAAAAATATTCAAAGAACTTACCTTCTTTGTCACAAGCATATGTATTTTACAAATTATCAAAAACCCACGTTATTAACTTAAGATCTGTTCTTCAATATCACGGAACACCCGTTTTAAAGAAAAACGAACTAACGGGATATTTTAGAACACAAGGAATATTTAGTTCCGAATTAAAAAATAAAAAACTTCGTAATTCTAGACTGAATCAATGGAAAAATTGGTTAAGGGTTCATTATCAATATAATTTATCGAAAATTCAATGGTCTAAATTAGTAGCCCAAAAATGGCAAAATAGAGTTAATAAAGCCCCCCAAAAAGATTTAAACAAATGGTATTCATATGAAAAAGAAACTTATTCTCTATTACCAAATAAAAAAGAAAATTTTAACTCTGAATATGACCTCTTCTCATCTAAATCTATTAATTATGAAGCTAAGAGGAACTCCTACAGTTATGTATCATCATTACACGTAAACAATACCGAAAATATTTCTTATAATTACAACATAGATAAACAAAAATTATTTGATGGGTTGGCAATTATACTTATCAAGAATTATCTAGGAAAAGATGCTATTATGGCTAAAAATCCGGATAGAAAATATGCGGATTGGAAAATTATCCATTTTAGTGTTAGAAAGAAGCTCACTAGTGAGGCTTGGATCCATAGCACCAGTAATAAACAGACTAGTCACGATCAAAAAGTTAATAAAATGTATAAGAAATATCCTTTTTATCTCACAATTCATGAAGACATCAACCCAAAACAATTTGGTTGGATGGGAATGAATGAAGAAATACAAAGCAAGGCCATATCCGATTTTGAACTTTGGTTCTTCCCAGAAGTTATGTTACTTTATAATTCATATAAAATAAAACCCTGGGTCATACCCATAAAATTACTTTTTTTTTTTTTTCAGGGAAATGCACCGATTAGTACAAATAAAAACATCAATGAAAAAAAATATATTGAAGAAGATTATGCGGGATCAGTCATAAAAAACCATAAAAATAAAAAGCAAAACACAAGCGCTACAGAAACAGAATTAGATTTTTTCCTACAAAATAATTTGCTTATTCAATTTAGAAATGATTCTTTTTTTAATCAACAACTAATCAATAATATCAAGGTATATTGTCTCCTGCTTAGACTGAGAAGCCCGCGAAAAGTTTTTATATCCTCTCTGCAACGAGGCGAAATGATTTTCAATATAATGCTGAGTCACAAGGATGTCCATATTCCCGAATTGGTGAAAGGAGGAGGGGTTAGCATCGAACCGGTTCGTCTGTCTGTCAAAACGAATGGACAATTTATTAGATATCAAAGCATAAGTATTTCATTGGTTCATAAGAATAAAGATCGCATTAATCAAAGATATGGTGATAAAAATAATTTTTTTAAATCCCTTACAAGACATCAAAAAATAACTGGAAATAGAGATAAAAACGATTATGCTTTGCTCATTCCCGAAAATATTTTATCACCTAGACGTCGGAGAGAATTGAGAATTGTAATTTCATTCAATTCAAGAAAAGGGAAGGGTGCGGGTCTAAATCCCATACTTTGGGATGGAACGAACGTAAAAAACTGTGTTAAATTTTTGGATACAAGCCCAAGTCTTGATATAGATAAAAATAAATTAAAGTTCTTTCTGTGGCCCACTTATCGATTAGAAGATTTAGCTTGTATGAATCGCTATTGGTTTGATACCACTAATAGCAGTAGTTTCAGTGTGTTAAGGCTACATATGTATCCACAATATCAATATCCACAATTTTAAAATAAACGACGATAAATTTTTGCTAGATATCAGGTAACATATCTAATATTTCAAAGCAAACTAATACATACATGTAGTATCTTACATTCCATGATAATTCGATCTATAAATAAAAAAATCAACGGAATTTTTTTTTGAGAAAATTAAGAGTAGATAACTTAATTTAGTATACCCGATTCAAATGGTTAGCATTATTCTTTTTTATTATTTCTGATCAGTAAAATTAACAATAAAAAAAATATCTTTAAACAATAAAAGGGGGAGCAATTTACGTTTTATGGTAAAAAATTCATTCATTTCAGTTTTTTTCCAAGAAAAAAAAGAAGAAAACCCGGGGTCTGTTGAATTTCAAGTATTAAGTTTCACTAATAAGATACGACGACTTACTTCACATTTGGAATTGCACAGAAAAGACTATTTATCTCAGAGAGGTTTACGTAAAATTCTGGGAAAACGTCAACGATTACTAGCTTATTTGTCAAAGAAAAATCGAGTACGTTATAAAGAATTAATTGGTCGGTTGGAAATTCGTGAGCCAAAAACTCACTAATTTTAATTTTAAAGAACTTTAATTATTTGATGTTCGATCTTGAATTTTTATTATTTTCGGCAATTCGTGGAAGAATCAATCGGGGAAAAACCTATGAATGTACCAGCTACAAAAAAAGACCTCATGATAGTAAATATGGGTCCTCAGCACCCATCAATGCATGGTGTTCTTCGACTCATCATTACTCTAGATGGTGAAGATGTTATTGACTGTGAACCAATATTGGGTTATTTACACAGAGGAATGGAAAAAATAGCAGAAAACCGAACAATTATACAATATTTGCCTTATGTAACAAGGTGGGATTATTTAGCTACTATGTTCACAGAAGCGATAACCGTAAATGCACCAGAGCAGTTAGGAAATATTCAAGTACCGAAAAGAGCCAGCTATATCAGAGTAATTATGTTGGAGTTGAGTCGTATAGCTTCTCATTTGTTATGGCTCGGACCTTTTATGGCCGATATTGGGGCACAAACCCCTTTCTTCTATATTTTCAAAGAAAGAGAATTAGTATATGATCTATTCGAAGCTGCCACTGGTATGAGAATGATGCATAATTATTTTCGTATCGGAGGAGTCGCTGTTGATCTACCCCATGGCTGGATAGATAAATGTTTAGATTTCTGTGATTATTTTTTAACAGGGGTTGCTGAATATCAAAACCTTATTACACGAAATCCTATTTTTTTAGACCGAGTTGAGGGAGTAGGGATTATTAGCGAAGAGGAAGCAATAAATTGGGGTTTATCAGGACCAATGCTACGAGCTTCCGGAATAAAGTGGGATCTTCGTAAAGTTGATCATTATGAGTGTTATGACGAATTTAATTGGGAAATCAAATGGCAAAAAGAAGGGGATTCGTTAGCTCGTTATTTAGTACGAATCGGCGAAATGACGGAATCTATAAAAATTATTCAACAGGCTCTGGAAGGAATTCCAGGAGGGCCCTATGAGAATTTAGAAAACCGATGCTTTGATATAGTAAGGGATCCAAAATGGAATGATTTTGAATATCGATTCATTAGTAAAAAGCCTTCGCCCACTTTTGAATTGTCGAAACAAGAACTTTATGTGAGAATCGAAGCACCAAAGGGAGAGTTGGGCATTTTTTTGATAGGAGATCAAAGTGTTTTTCCTTGGCGATGGAAAATACGACCGCCAGGTTTTATCAATTTGCAAATTCTTCCTCAGTTAGTTAAAAGAATGAAATTGGCTGATATTATGACGATACTAGGTAGTATAGATATCATTATGGGAGAAGTTGACCGTTGAAATGATAATTGATAGAACAGAAATACAAGATATCAATTCTTTTTACAGATTGGAGTCTTTAAAGGAGATCTATGGGATCATATGGATGTTTATACCTATTTTGACTCTTGTATTGGGAATAACAATAGGTGTACTAGTAATTGTGTGGTTAGAAAGAGAACTATCCGCAGGGATACAACAACGTATTGGACCTGAATATGCCGGCCCTTTAGGAATTCTCCAAGCTATAGCAGATGGGACAAAACTACTTGTTAAAGAAAATATTATTCCATCTAGAGGAGATAGTGGTTTATTCAGTATCGGACCATCGGTAGCGGTCATATCAATTTTACTAAGTTATTCAGTAATTCCTTTTGGTTATCATCTTATCCTAGCTGATATAAATATCGGGGTTTTTTTATGGATCGCTATTTCAAGTATTGCTCCTATTGGACTTCTTATATCAGGATATGGATCAAATAATAAATATTCCTTTTTAGGTGGTTTACGAGCAGCTGCTCAATCCATTAGTTATGAAATACCATTAACTCTATGCGTGTTATCAATATCTCTACGTGTGATTCGTTGAGACATAAACTTTTGACTATTTCCGTTCTTTCGCGGAAAGCGTTGAATAGATAGTCTCCGTTTTTTGTTCATCGTTAGTGTTGATGAACTAAATCAGATAGTTCTATGAGTGAAAAAAAACAGCTTATAAGTTTGCAGTAAGAAGTCGAGTCTCATTTCCTATGTACCAGGATTAAGCAAAAGTAAATATAAGCAGTAGAGACTGTTTACCCCAAGATTGGTTGGTTGGGCATCATGGCTTGAAGCGGGTTCACAAGATCAACTGTATGGGGTTTTCATTAGCGTTTGGCTATATTACCCGACTACCATAACAGGCGATTGGGCAAAAATGAGTGGATGGTTAGAAACACCAAATTACACAAGGGATTAGTAATAGAGATTATGTAAATTATACAAAGGGCCGTTTCCGCATAAAAGGAAGACCAATTGGGGCTTTACGTTAGTAGAAATGATCAGGTAGTACTCCCCATGATTCCGATCCAGAGTATGCTCCTATCCACCGATTAAAGAAATTACTATCAAGAACGAAATAATCCTTTACTTTTTTTGAATCCACTTTTTAGAAACAAGAATAGGAACGAAAAAGTAGAAAGACTGCAATTACAATAAAAAATGAATAAAAAAAGAGAGAGAACGATCTTTATTCTTTAATTTATATAGAAAGCAAATTCTTGGCATTATTTATGAACTAATGTAATATCTAATTCTTTTTCGTAATTGAAAAAGCTGGGTTCAAATATCTATGAATATTTATAGCAGGAGTATTTTATTGAAGGTTTAAGTTATTACTCAAAAAAACATTCTAAATTATTAAAGGATGAGATCAATTCAGAAGTACTTTTTTTGTTTTATTATAGCAGACAGAATTACATTGGTCTAATTCGGGACCTCTCAATAGATTTTTACTCGATCTAGAACATATCGCCATAAAGAATGCCGATCCGGTCCTTAGATTTCTTTGTGGTCCTGGAGGAGCCGTATGAGGTGAAAATCTCATGTACGGTTCTGTAATAGCGATGGGAACAGTGATGTTATCACCGACTATAATTATCTAACAGTTCAAGTACAGTTGATATAGTTGAGGCACAGGCAAAATATGGGTTTTTGGGATGGAATTTGTGGCGTCAACCTATCGGGTTTATCGTTTTTATAATTTCCTCCCTAGCAGAATGTGAGAGATTACCCTTTGACTTACCAGAAGCAGAGGAAGAATTAGTAGCGGGTTATCAAACTGAATATTCTGGTATCAAATTTGGTTTATTTTATGTTGCTTCTTATCTAAATCTACTAGTTTCTTCATTGTTTGTAACGGTTCTTTACTTGGGTGGGTGGAATCTCTCTATTCCGTACATGTTTATTCCTGAACTATTTGAAATAAATAAAGTAGGTGGCGTCTTTGGAACCACAATTTTTCTCTTTATTACATTAGCTAAAACATATTTGTTCTTGTTTATTCCTATCACAACAAGATGGACTTTACCTAGGTTAAGAATGGACCAATTATTAAACCTTGGATGGAAATTTCTTTTACCTATTTCTCTAGGTAATCTATTATTAACAACTTCTTCCCAACTCCTTGCACTGTAAATACACTATCACGACCTGTCCCAAACAAGAGAAAAAAAAATTCGATATATTCACGATATGTTCCCCATGGTAACCGGGTTCATGAATTATGGTCAACAAACAGTCCGAGCTGCAAGGTACATTGGTCAAAGTTTTATGATTACCTTATCGCACGCAAATCGTTTACCTGTAACTATTCAATATCCTTATGAAAAATTAATCACATCGGAACGTTTCCGCGGTCGAATCCACTTTGAATTTGATAAATGCATTGCTTGTGAAGTATGTGTTCGTGTATGTCCTATAGATTTACCTGTTGTGGATTGGAAATTGGAAACGAATATTAGAAAGAAACGATTGCTTAATTACAGTATTGATTTCGGAATCTGTATTTTTTGTGGTAATTGCGTTGAGTATTGTCCAACAAATTGTTTATCAATGACTGAAGAATATGAACTTTCTACTTATGATCGTCACGAATTGAATTATAATCAAATAGCTTTGGGTCGTTTACCAATGCCAGTAATTGACGATTACACAATTCGAACAATTTTGAATTCGCCTCAAAGAAAAAATACGTCAACCCCATGATTAAAAAATTTTAGTTTTATTTTTCCTTGGTCAATAACTACAATAGAAATCCCAATAATTAGTTGATGAGAATCGAGGCGTCATTTGGAATCGAGTGATATATCATCTATCAGTAATTTTTTTAACATATATAGCTCCCATTTAAAATTTATTAGTCTGATAAAAAACGAGATTGATTCAATTATTGGATACACATCAATCCACACTCATTAGAATTTCTTAGCATTTAGAATTAAATTCATAAAAACATATCATAAAAAAATAGGGTCCATTTCCTGGTCAGGTCAATAAGATCATGAAAGATTTTTTATTTATTTCTTATTTTACATAAAATGGATTTACCCGGATCAATACATGATTTTCTTTTAGTCTTTCTAGGATTGGTTATTATATTAGGAGGTTTAGGGGTGGTATTACTTACTAATACAATTTATTCTGCCTTTTCATTGGGATTGGTTCTTGTTTGTATATCTTTATTATATATTTCATCAAACTCCCATTTTATAGCGGCCGCACAGCTCCTTATTTACGTGGGAGCTATAAATGTTTTAATCATATTTGCTGTGATGTTTATGAATGGTTCAGCATCTTACAACGATTTTACTCTTTGGACCGTTGGGGATGGGGTGACTGCGATGGTTTGTGCAAGTATTTTTGCTTCACTAATTACTATTATTACAGATACGTCATGGTACGGTATTATTTGGACTACAAGATCAAACCAGATTATAGAACAAGATTTTTTAAGTAATAGTCAACAAATTGGGATTCATTTATCAACAGATTTTTTCCTTCCATTTGAACTCATTTCCATAATTCTTTTAGTTGCTTTGATAGGTGCAATTGCTA